TATATTTCAATTTTATTTTTATTCATATTAATGAATTATATAATTCTATTTTTATTAATTCATTATATTTTGATTATTAATTATAGAATTCTATCATTCTATTTCATTATTCTATTATTCTATTCTCAATATTTCATTGAATTAGATTTAATTATATTTCTTTTATTTTCTATATAGAATTTCTATTGAATTTGGATATTGATATTTATATATATTTCTCTTTATATTTATACTTTATCTTTATATTTATACTTTATATTTCTTTATATTTATATATTCTTTTATTCTTTTTTATTAGATTTATATATTTTTTTTATATGTTCTTTATATTTCTATTTAGATTAATATATTCTTATAATATATTCTGACTTATAATATATTCTTATAATATATTCTGACTTATAATATATTCTGACTTATAATATATTCTTTAATTGAATTATATTTTTTATTTTTATATTTTTTCTTTAGTATATATATAATTAGAATAATTATATATAATTAGAATGATTATTTAGAATGATTATTTCAATAAATTTATAAATTTAATTAATAAAATGTATTATTTATTGTATTCTTTATTAATATTATTTATTAATAATATTCTTTATTAATGTATTTTTATTAATGTATTATTTTTTATATATATAATATATATTTTATATAAAATATATATTTTATATAATATATATTTTTATATATTTTATATATATAAAATATATAATAAAATATATAATATATATAAATAAATATATAAAATATAAATCTTAAATATAAATATTCAATTATTCAATATCTATATAAATATATAGATTATATAAATATATAGATTCTTCAATTTATATATTCTATAAATATAGAAATTCAATATTATCGTTTAATATATAGAATGTATGTATAAAGGTAAATTTTAAAGTAAATTGTAAATGAGAATATTTTTTTTCATTTTGAATCGATTTAACGTTGAAGAAAGAAGAAAATATTCATTAATAAAATAATTCACTCCAAAGTCTGATATATCTTTTTACAAACTGATTAGTCCGATGAGAATAAAGATAGAGTCCATTCTACATGTCAATACTGGCAACAATGAAATTTAGAGTAAGAGGAAAATCCGTCGACTTTATAAATCGTGAGGGTTCAAGTCCCTCTATCCCCAAGCCAAAAAGGCCCGGTTTATTCCCTAATTATGAATCTTATCTTATAAAAATTTTTGATGTTTCTCATTCATTTTCATTCTACTCTTTAACAACTCTTTAACAAAAGATTCGAGAAAAAATTTTCTTATCAAAAGTCTTGTGATATATGATATATGTACAAACGAACATCTTTTAGCAAGGGATTTCCGTTGGGTTTGGTTTTAAATTGGAATGATTCACATTTTTTCTTTTTGAATTTACATTCAACCAAGCCATCTAGTAAAATCAAATTAAGATTAAGATGATGTGTTTCACATGGTCGGGATAGCTCAGTTGGTAGAGCAGAGGACTGAAAATCCTCGTGTCACCAGTTCAAATCTGGTTCCTGGCACATGATTAAGTATCTATTATCAAAATTAATTTATATAGATATAGATCGACATTTAGATTATGACATTGATATTCTATACCATAATACATACTTATTTATCCATCTAGGTATTTGAAGATATACCCCATTTTTGTATCGATGAGTTATAAATGAATAAAGAAAGATTCCAAAAAAATTCAATTCTTTTTTTTTTTTTCTTTTTTTATTTGTTCATATTTTTTTCATATCGTGTCTCCTTTTGTTAAAAAGGAAGAGTAAGACTTCATATATATTATAAAGGTTCAATTAGCTGGTTGAAACACCCAAAAACAAAATAAAAGTCTAGTCGAGAGTTAGAGTAGTAGAATGGTGGTAATAACAAAAATTCATCTCAGATACAAGAAAAAGTAAAAATAGAATCTTATTTCCTTGAATTTAGTTATTTATATTTTTTTTATATACCCATTCATATTCAAAATTCATAATGAATAATATTAATCAGACTGAAATTCTTGTGTTTTATATAATCTAAAAGATAATACACAAATATTCAAATATGAAACTTTGTAGTTATAAAATGTAAAAGAAAAATGATAAATTCTTTTCTCTTTCTTATTATTTAATGAGCATCTTGTATTTCATAAAAATTGGGGGCAATATAATCCTTACGTAAGGGCCATCCTATCCAACTTTCAGGCATTAAAATGCGTTTAAGACGTGGATGATTATCATAAGATATTCCTAACATATCATAAGATTCCCGTTCTTGAAAATCCGCACTTTTCCAAACCCAGAAAACAGACGGAATTCTAGGATTAATCCTGGGAGCAAATACTTTTATACATACCTCTTCCGGTTGATCTATACCATACTCTATTCTCGTAAGATGATAAACACTAGCTAACAAACCTCCCGGTACTACATCATAGGAACATTGGGAACGTAGATAATTGTAACCATATACATATAAAATAACAGCAATGGAATGCCA